TATAATAATAATATAATAATAATATAATAATAATATAATAATAATATAATAATATAATAATAATATAATAATAATATAATAATAATATAATAATAATATAATAATAATATAATAATATAATAATAATATAATAATAATATAATAATATGTTTGGGCGGGGGTGTGGTGGTTTTTATTAGTTGTCTAGTTTGGTAGGTACCTTGTTTTTTAATAGTACTTATAGCTAGCATTTGTGTCAGTTTAGTTGCTCTCGGATTTAGGGGTTTGACGAGAAGTAAGTGGCTATTCGGGCTGAGTGTTAGTTTTGACGGGGGTAGGGGGGTTTAGCTAAAATAAAATATACTTATTTAACGAATGGTTTGAAATTACTGTCGTGGATTTTTTTAAAAATATATGTCTTACAAACATTAACCTAATAATACCATATCATATCTTGCAAGACCAATCAACTTGAACGTAAGTCCAGTTTCAGTAAGTAGGCAGGTATCAGTTATGTGGGCCTGAGAACAGAAAGAGAAAAATAAAACTACTATATGCATTTAAGAACACAATATGCCAGGTTATAAACTTAATGTATAGAACACATTAACCAGAGGCCTTTTAAAGAGGAACGAATGAACTTTACTAATCTTATGTGCCTGAAAAAACAACCAGAGGCCAGAATAGATCAGTTATGTACGCCATCATTAAAATGGGCCTGAAACTGGTAATGATGTATCTTACTAACAAGGGTTGCTTATCTCTCGTGATCAGTCAGATTAAAAGATAAACAAATACTGAACCACAGTCATGGTGTAAAACAATTAAGTAAGGTTATGTCCTTAAATCATTAACTTAATAATACCTAGATAATATTCATGTTTCAAGCAGAATAATAAGTATTGATCATACTTGTTAAGTCCTAAAGAAATTAAGCAGTAATATTACTAGTGATATGCTAGGGGAAAAAAATTGAATGCACGATAATACATAGCAAGGTGTAGTAGACATTTCTCTCTCGGGCACGGGAGAGTAAAATAGGTATTTTGGCGTTGCCAAAAGGTAGTTTAATAAAAATTCCGGTTTTGGGGACCGGGGATGAAGGCTTAGATCCTTCTTTTTTGATTACTCTAGGAAGATTGTAGTCTTCAATCTTTGGTTTACAAGACCAATGCTTTATAGATTAAGCTACTGGAGTATTTTTGGTTTAGTATTTTGTTTTCAATTAGTCCTGTTAGGGGTATAAGTGTTAAAAGAATTGTGAAGTAGAGGATGGAGGCTACTTGGCCAATAGTGATGAACGGGTCTTCGACTGGTTGTCCTCCGATTCATGTAAGTACTAGTAGATCAGCTGTTAAACATCAGAACAGGGTTTGGGTTAATGGTCGGAATGAAGCTGTACGTTGTTTTGAGGTATGTAGGGTTGGCATTATAAATAGTACAAGGATGGAGGATAAAAGGGCAAGTACACCCCCTAATTTGTTTGGGATGGATCGAAGGATAGCATAGGCGAAGAGGAAGTATCATTCTGGTTTGATGTGGGGGGGAGTGGATAGTGGGTTAGCTGGTGTGAAGTTGTCTGGGTCGCCTAGAAGGTTTGGGGAGAATAATGCTAGGGTTAGTAGGAGGGTGAGCATTAAGATTAGGCCTAGTAGGTCTTTGTATGAGAAGTAAGGGTGGAAGGGGATTTTGTCGGCGTTTGAGTTTAACCCTGTTGGATTATTTGATCCAGTTTCGTGGAGGAAAAGTAAATGTACAGCTGCTAAACCGGTGATGGTGAAGGGGAGTAGAAAATGGAAGGTAAAGAATCGAGTTAAAGTGGCATTGTCTACTGAGAATCCCCCTCAGATTCATTGTACGAGAGTATTGCCGATATAGGGGGTGGCTGAGAGTAAGTTCGTGATAACAGTGGCGCCTCAGAATGATATTTGGCCTCATGGTAGGACGTAGCCAACGAATGCAGTGGCTATAGTTAGGAATAATAGGATGATTCCTGTATTTCAGGTTTCTTTGTAGAGGTATGAGCCGTAATAAAGTCCTCGGCCAATATGAAGGTAGATGCATATGAAGAAGATGGAGGCCCCGTTGGCATGTATATTGCGGATCAATCATCCGTACTGTACGTCTCGGGTGATATGGGCTACTGATGAGAATGCTAGTGAGATGTCTGGTGAATAGTGTATTGCTAGGAAGATTCCGGTGATGATCTGTAGAATTAGGCAGGTGCCTAGTAGTGATCCAAAGTTTCACAAAGAAGAGATGTTAGAAGGGCTTGGGAGGTCAATAAATGAGTTGTTGATAATTTTTATAATAGGGTGGGTTTTTCGTAGGTTTGTGGTCATTAATGTTTTTGTAGTTGAATACAACGGTGGTTTTTCAAATCATGGGTCTTGGTTAAAGTCCAGGCAAGAATTATGATGTATTTTATGTTTTTATTTGGGTTTTGTTTTGTTTTTTGAATGGTGGGTGTTTCTTGTAATCCTTCTCCTTATTATGGGGTAGTTAGTTTGATTTTTGGTGCGCTTTCTGGGTGTGGGGTGTTGGTTAGTATAGGGGGATCTTTTGTTTCTTTAGTTTTGTTTATAATTTATTTAGGGGGGATGTTGGTTATTTTTGCGTATTCATCTGCGTTGATAGCGGAGCCTTTTCCTGTGGGTTGAGTAAGTTTGGAGGGGGTATTTTATGGATTGTATTATCTTTTTATTATTGTAGTTTTTATACAAATGGGTTGTCATTTGTGGAGTATTGAAGGGATTGGTGCTGATACTGTGGATGCTGGTGGGGTATATGTTGTTCGTTTAGATTTTAGTGGGATTTCATGGCTTTATTATCTTGGTAGTGGGTTGCTTTTGGTTGCAGGTTGGGGGTTGTTGTTGACGTTGTTTGTTGTGTTAGAGTTGGTTCGTGGATTATCTCGTGGGGTGCTTCGTGCGATTAGGTTATGATAATTAGTAATATAATTGATAGAATAAATGAAGTTATATAGATTTTGATGAGGCCTTTTTGTGATGAGATGAGTGTGCTTAGGGTGATTTGTGATTTGGCTAAGCCTTTTGGACCAATGTTTTCGTATCAGGATAAGTCGATTAAATGGGTTGCAGTGTTTTGGCTAAATTTTAAGTTAATTATTGGGAATAAACGGTGAATTAGGGTGTTGAAATAGACTAGTGAGTTGGAGAAATTGTGGGTATTAGAGGGTTTTGTAGATATTTTGTTGGTTATTGAAGTTAATTCGAGGGCTAATAATAGGCCTAGGGTTGTTATTGCTAGTGCTGCGATTTTAATGTATATTGGTATAGTTGTTGGTGGTATTTTTAGTGGTATGGTGTTTAATGAGATGATGAGTCCGGCGATAATGCTGCCTATGGCGAGGCGAGTGATTGGGTTGATGACTGTTGAGTTGTTTTCATTTAGTAGTATTATGGAGGGGTATCGGGGTTGTCCTGTTTGCACGAATGTTACAATTCGTAAGCTGTAGATTGTGGTGAATGAGGTGGCGATTAGTGTTAGGAGCAGGGCTCAGGCGTTTAGGTAGGATGTGTTTATAATTTCAATAATAATGTCTTTGGAGTAAAATCCAGTTATGAATGGCATACCTGTAAGTGCTATATTGCCAATGGTCAGACAGGAGGAGGTAATTGGTAGGGGTTTGTGTAGTCCTCCTATTTTTCGAATGTCTTGTTCGTCATTGAGGTTGTGAATGATAGAGCCGGAGCATAAGAATAGTATGGCTTTGAAGAAGGCGTGTATGGAAATGTGTAAGAAAGCCAGTTGCGGTTGGTTTAAACCAATAGTTACTATTATAAGGCCGAGTTGGCTCGATGTGGAGAAGGCAATAATTTTTTTGATGTCATTTTGGGTGAGAGCGCAAAATGCTGTAAATAGGGTAGTGGTAGCTCCTAGACATAAACAGATTGAGAGGGCTAAATTACTGGTAGTGATGATAGGATGGATCCGGATAAGTAGGAAGATACCAGCGACGACTATTGTACTAGAGTGTAGTAATGCTGAGACTGGGGTTGGGCCTTCTATGGCTGCTGGTAGTCAGGGGTGAAGACCGAATTGGGCTGATTTTCCTGTTGCAGCTAAGATAAAACCAAGGAGTGGGAGTGGTGGAATTGGGTTGGTGCTGGTAAAGATTTGTTGGAGTTCTCATGTATTTGTGTTTATTGCTAATCAGGATATGCTAAGGATTAGTCCAATATCTCCTGTACGGTTGTAAAGGATGGCTTGTAGAGCTGATAAGTTTGCTTCTGTTCGCCCTCGTCACCATCCAATTAATAAGAAAGATATAATTCCTACTCCTTCTCAACCGACGAAGAGTTGGAGCATGTTGTTGGCTGTTACTAGAATTATTATGGCTACTAGGAAGGTTAGTAGGTATTTGAAGAATTTTGTGATGTGGGGGTCTGTAGATATGTATCAATGGGCAAATTCTAGGATGGATCATGTGACGTATAAGGCGGTGGGTATAAATATAATGGAGTACTGGTCAAATTTAAAGCTTATGTTGATGTTAAATGTAAATATGTTCGATCAGTGGAGGTTGGTAATGATTGATTCAATGTCTAGGTGAATAAAGATGGTTAATGGGATTAGGGAGGTAAGGAATGCTGTTTTTACAGTTGTTTTTGTTTTTGAAACTAATCACTCTTTGAGGGGGTACGTGGGTATTATTAGGGGTAGTGTTAGTATGAGTAGTGTTAGAAGAAGGGTGGAGTTTATTATCAGTGAAGTCATTACTTTTACTTGGAATTGCACCAAGGGTTAATGGTCCCTAAAACCAGTGGATTGCTTCTATCCTTTAAAAGTGAGGGAGCCGAGATGGTTAGTCTCAGATATAGGAGTTAGCAGTTCTTATTGTAAAATACCTCTCTCGGTTTATAAGGAGATTTTAACTCCTATTTTTAGAGCCACAGTCTAATGTTTGTTTTGAAACTATATTAACGGTGAAAGGCGTTTAGGCACCTTGAATTAATTCTGGTTGTACTATGAGCAGTGCTATTGGTAATGTATGAAGTATTATGAGTAGATGTTCTCGTGTATGGGTTGGGGGGATTGTTTTTGTGTGTGAAGGGGTTTCTCCTCACTGTGTAGTGATAAGTACATATAGGGTGTAGGTGGCGGCTATTAGGGTCCCTAATCCTGTTATTAGGATTGTAATGTTTGATCAATTAAATAGTGAGACAATAATGGTTAGTTCTCCTATTAGGTTAATGGTCGGTGGAAGGGCTATATTGGTTATACTAGCTGAGAATCATCATAGTCCTATTAAGGGTAGTAGTAGTTGTATGTTTCGAGCTAAAAGTAGTGTCCGGCTGTTAGTTCGTTCATAGTTTGTGTTGGCTAGGCAGAAAAGTATTGATGATGTTAAACCGTGGGCGATTATAAGTGTGATAGCCCCGGTGCATGCTCATTCGGTTCGTGTTAGTGTTGCAGCAATGACTAAGCCTATATGGCCTACGGATGAATAAGCAATTAATGATTTTAGGTCTGTTTGGCGTAGGCAGATAAAGCCAGTTATGATTACTCCTCATAGTGCTAATATTATGAATGGGTAGGAGAGCATTTTTAATGGTGGGGCTAGTGTTATTGTTATGCGGATAATGCCATATCCTCCTAGTTTAAGTAATACTGCTGCTAGGATTATTGACCCTGCGATTGGAGCTTCTACGTGTGCTTTGGGTAGTCACAGGTGTAATCCATATAGGGGTATTTTGATTATGAAAGCAGTAAATAGTGCAAGTCATCATATTGTATAGGTTCATGGGTTTATTGTGTTAGGGTAGGTGGATAGTTGTAGTGTGCAAATAGATAGGGTGCCGCTGTAGGTTTGTGTAGTTAAGAGGGCTACTAGTAGTGGCAGAGACCCGATAAGAGTGTAAAATAGGAAGTAGGTTCCGGCGTTTAATCGTTCTATTTGGCCGCCCCAACGTGTAATAATTACTAGTGTTGGGAGTAATGTAGATTCGAATGCGATGAAGAATATGATTAGTTCTGTAGTGGAAAAAGCTAAAATTAGTGAGATTTGTAGTAAAATGGTGATGAAGATAAAGGTTCGTTTTCGTGGAGTTGGTTCTGTGATTAGGTTGTTTTGGCCAGCTATGATTATTATTGGGGTGAGTCAACATGATAGGATGAGGAAGGGAGCGGAGATTTGGTCTACTCCTAGGTAGCAGTTGGAGAATATCAATTCTGTGGAAGGTTTAAATCATTGTAGGCTTAGAAGGGCGATTCAGAAGCTGTGGGTTAATGCAGTTGGTCAGAGTTGTTTTGATTTACATAGCATAGTTGTTGGCAGCAATAAAATTATTGGAATTATTATTTTTAACATTGTAGTAGGTTTAGGTTTTGTAAGTGGCTTGAGCCGTGAGTCCGTGAGGATGCTACGAGTAGTGATAGTCCTATGCCGGCCTCGCAAGCTGAGAAGGTTAATACTAGTATTGGGGCAAGTATGAGTGATGAAGCTTCTAGTTGAATGGACCATATTGATAGGGCTATAAATAGGGATAGTATTATTCCTTCAAGACAAAGTAGGGTGGGGATTAGGTGAGCTTGGTGTAGTAAAAATCCCAAGATGCTAATAATAAAGGCGCAGAGGGGGGTAAAATGTATGGATGTAATCATTTGATAGCCGTGAAATTTAACCACGATTAACTAAGTCGAAATTAGTTGTCTTGTGTTAGACTAGTTATCTATTCTGCTCATTCTAGGCCCCCTTGAACTCATTCATAAATGAGACCTAGGGTTAGTAGTGATATAATAATGAAGGCTCAGATAAAGGTGTAGGTTGGGTATGGGAGTTGAATGGCTCATGGTAGAGGTAGTAGTAGTGCGATTTCTAAATCAAATAAAAGGAATAAAATTGCTACTAAGAAAAAATCGAATTGAGAATGGTGGGCGAGTGGTTTTTAATGGGTCGAAGCCGCATTCATATGGGGATAATTTTTCGTTATCTGGTTTTGCTAATGTAAATGAGTAGTTTAGTAATGTTAAAATTATAGGTAGGGTTAGGTAAATTATTGTAATTGAAATTATAAGATTCATTACTTTTCTTTAGGGTTAAACTGAAACTTAGTGATTGGAAGTCACTTGTACTATTATACTAGAAAAGTATGAGCCTCATCAATAGATTGATACGTATAAGAAGAGTCATACAACGTCTACAAAATGTCAATATCAAGCGGCTGCTTCGAATCCGAAGTGGTGGGCGGAGGTGAAATGGTGTTTAATTTGTCGTAGTAGGCATACAATTAAGAATGTTGATCCAATGATTACGTGTAGTCCGTGGAAGCCTGTTGCGACAAAAAATGTAGAGCCGTATACGCCATCAGCAATTGTGAATGGTGCTTCATAATATTCTATGGCTTGTAATGTTGTGAAGTATAGTCCTAATAAAATTGTGAGACCAAGGGCTTGAATGGTTTGATTTCGGTTGGTTTCTATTAAGCTGTGGTGGGCTCAGGTGATTGTCACACCTGAGGCCAATAAGACTGCGGTGTTTAGTAATGGTACTTCAAAGGGGTTTAATGGTGTGATTCCTGTTGGGGGTCAGCACCCTCCTAAGTCTGGTGTAGGGGCTAGGCTTGAATGGTAGAAAGCTCAGAAAAATCCAATGAAGAAGAATACTTCGGATGTAATGAATAGGATTATGCCATATCGTAGGCCTTTTTGTACTGGAGGGGTGTGATGTCCTTGGAAAGTCCCTTCTCGCACAATATCTCGTCATCACTGGAATATGGTCAGTAGTATAATTGATAAACCTAGGGTTATTAGTAGTATTGAATTGTAGTGGAACCATATGGCGAGACCGGAAGTTAAGAGTAATGCTGCTGCTGCACCTGTCAATGGTCATGGACTTGGGTCTACTATGTGATAGGCATGTGTTTGGTGGGCCATTAGATGTTTTCTTGTAGATAAAGACACAGAAGTAAAACAAATACGTAAGCTTGAATTATAGCTACTGCTAGCTCTAGGATCGTTAGTAGAAGGAGGATGGTCCCAGTTAAAACAGATAAGGTTGCTATTGTTGGTAATAGGGCTAGTACTGCGGTAGAAGTAAGTTGGATTAATAAGTGTCCGGCTGTCAGATTAGCTGTGAGTCGTACGCCTAGGGCTAAGGGTCGGATAAAGAGGCTGATTGTTTCGATAATAATAAGGACTGGAATGAGTAGAGTTGGGGTCCCTTCTGGTAATAAGTGTCCTAATGATGTTGTTAGTTGATTTCGAAGTCCTGTGAGTACTGTGGCTAGTCATATTGGAATGGCTAATCCCATATTTATGGAGAGTTGGGTGGTGGGGGTAAATGTGTATGGTAATAATCCTAATAGATTGGTTATTAAGAGTATGGCTATTAATGATGTTAGGACAATAGATCATTTGTGCCCTGTTTTGTTAATAGGCAGTATTAGTTGTTTTGTAAATAAATTGATTGTTCATATTTGTAGAGTTGACAGGCGATTAGTTAGTCATCGGTTGTTTAGGGTTGGGAAAATGATTGATGGTGTAAGTAGGGCTAAAATAATTAATGGAATTCCTAGGATTTGTGGGCTTATAAATTGATCAAAGAATGTTAAGTTCATGGTCAGGTTCACGGGTTTGTGTTAGTAATTTTATTATTTTTGTTGGCAGGGTCGTTTATGGATAGGTAAGATGAGATTTTTGGTTGTAGGATTATAGTGTATGCTAATCATGTGGAGGAGAGAATTAGGAATCACGGGTCTAGGTTTAGTTGTGGCATGTCACTAAGGAGGGTGGAGAGTTCTCTTTTTCTAGCTTAAAAGGCTAGCGCTATCCTGTTTAGCTTCTATAGTGGGTTAGGAGAGTATTAGTGAAGATCAGTTTTCGAAGTGTTTTAAGGGTACAGATTCTACTACAATTGGCATGAAGCTGTGGTTAGCCCCGCAGATTTCTGAACATTGCCCATAGAATACCCCGGGGCGTGCTATAATAAAGGTTGATTGATTTAACCGCCCTGGGACTGCATCTGCTTTTACACCTAATGATGGAATTGCTCATGAGTGCAAGACGTCTTCGGCTGAGATTAACATTCGGATTGGGGATTCTATTGGTATTACCACGCGATGGTCTACCTCTAGTAGTCGAAAGTGTCCGTTTGGAAGGCTTTGGGTTGGAATTATATAGGAATCAAATTCAAGATTTTTGTAGTCGGTATACTCATATGTTCAATATCATTGATGTCCTATGGCTTTAATAGTTAGATGAGGGTTGTTGATTTCGTCTATTAGGTAAAGAACTCGTAGGGATGGTAGTGCGATGGTGATTAGAACGATAGCTGGTAAGACAGTCCAAATTATTTCTACTTCTTGAGCATTTATAGTGTTGGTGTATGTTAGTTTAGTTGTTATTATTAAGGTAATAATATAAAGTACTAGGGTACTAATTAAAAATACAATTATTAGGGTGTGATCGTGAAAGTGGTGGAGTTCTTCTATAATAGGTGATATTGCGTCTTGAAATCCTAATTGAAATGGGTGTGCCATTAAGTCGTAAAGGGTTTAAACCTATAATTTAACCTTGACAAGGTTAAGTAATATGTTTTACTAACGTCTTGTAAGAGGGAAACATAAAGGTTATGTGACTGGCTTGAAACTAGTTTAAGGGGGTTCGATTCCCTCCTTTCTTGGGCTTGAACATGGGCGGGTTCTTCATAGGTGTGGTATGGGGGTGGGCAGCCATGTAATCATTCTACATTAGTAGTTGTGAGTTCGACTATGATTACTTTTCGTTTTGAAGAGAATGCTTCTCAGATAATGAATATTATTATAATTACTGCTATTAGGGAGATTAGAGATCCGATTGATGAGATAGAATTTCATAGGGTGTATGCATCTGGGTAGTCAGAGTAACGTCGTGGTATTCCGGCCAGGCCTAGGAAATGTTGAGGGAAAAAGGTGATATTAACACCTGCAAATATTACTCCGAAGTGGATTTTTGCTCAAGTTTGGTGTAGTGAGTATCCAGTGAAGAGCGGGAATCAATGGGTGAATCCTGCTATAATAGCGAATACAGCCCCTATAGAGAGAACATAGTGGAAGTGCGCTACTACATAGTAGGTGTCATGTAATACAATGTCTAGGGATGAATTAGCTAGCACAATACCTGTAAGACCCCCGATAGTAAATAGGAAGATAAAGCCAAGTGCTCATAATATAGCAGCATCTCATTTAATCATTCCCCCGTGTAGAGTAGCTAATCAGCTGAATACTTTTACTCCTGTTGGGATGGCAATAATTATTGTTGCGGATGTAAAATAAGCTCGGGTATCTACATCTATTCCAACGGTAAATATGTGGTGGGCTCATACAATAAAGCCTAAAAACCCGATGGATATTATTGCTCAGACTATTCCTATATATCCGAATGGTTCTTTTTTACCGGCGTAATAGGTAACAACATGTGAGATTATGCCAAATCCTGGTAGGATTAAGATGTATACTTCAGGGTGACCAAAGAATCAAAACAGGTGTTGGTATAAAATTGGATCTCCTCCTCCTGAAGGGTCGAAGAAGGTTGTATTTAGGTTTCGGTCAGTGAGTAGTATGGTGATACCTGCGGCGAGTACTGGCAATGATAGCAGTAATAGGACGGCTGTGATAAGTACTGATCATACAAACAAGGGTGTCTGGTATTGCGATATGGCTGGAGATTTTATGTTAATTGCTGTGGTGATAAAGTTGATGGCCCCTAAAATTGATGACACACCAGCTAGGTGAAGGGAAAAAATAGTCAGGTCTACAGAGGCGCCAGCGTGAGCCAGGTTTCCAGCTAATGGTGGGTATACTGTTCAGCCTGTGCCTGCGCCTGCTTCAATTCCTGAGGAGGCTAGAAGTAAAAGTAGAGATGGGGGGAGAAGTCAAAAGCTTATATTGTTTATACGCGGGAATGCTATGTCTGGTGCTCCAATTATCAATGGTACGAGTCAGTTTCCAAAGCCGCCGATTATAACGGGTATGACCATGAAGAAGATTATAATAAAGGCATGGGCTGTAACGATGACATTATAGATTTGATCATCTCCCAGGAGGGCGCCAGGTTGACTTAATTCTGCACGGATTAACAAACTTAATGCTGTGCCTACTATACCTGCTCAGGCCCCAAAAATCAAATATAGGGTGCCAATGTCTTTATGGTTTGTGGAAAAAAATCAACGGGTTAAAAACACAGGTAAGATGGCTGAATGTATAAGCGTTGGGCTGTAGACCTTTTTATAGAGGTTTGATTCCTCTTCTTATCAAACTCCGTGGTGAAATTCATATCAGATTGCAAATTTGAAGATACACTTTTATTAGTGTCGGGGTTTTCCCGCTTTTTAGAGAGCGGGAAAAGTAGGCAAAAGCCCTCTGGATTGGGTGTTTAGCTGTTAACTAAATTGTTATGGGATCGAGGCCCATTTGTCTAGTAAGGCCTTAGCTTAATTAAAGTGTTTGATTTGCATTCATTAGATATAAGGTAGAGTCTTATAGGTCTTAGCAGAAACTAAGAGGTTTTATCTCTTGTTTGGGGCTTTGAAGGCCCCCGGTTTAAGTGTGGGTTAGATCCTAAGTTTCTAAATAATGGCTGATAGGGTGGGTACGATTGGAAGTAGGGTGATGGATAGTATGGTTATTGGGGTGAGATAGAATGTTTGATTGGGTTTGTGTCGTCATTGTTGTGTAGAGCTAGTGGAGTTTGGAGATAATGTAATGGTTGCTTGGTATGAGGTTCGTAGGTAGAAGAATAGGCTTAGTATTGATATGATGATTATTGTAGTGGCGGTGAAGCATATGTGTTGTTTAGATAGTTCTTGGATAATTAATCATTTGGGCATAAATCCTGTTAGTGGTGGTAGGCCTGCTAGTGATATAAGGATGAGTATTATTGTGGCGTTTAGTATTGGTAGTTTTGTTCATGATGTTATTATTATGGAGACTTTGTTTGTTTCTAAGAGTTTAATTATTAGGAATATTGTGGAGGTTATAATGGCATATGTGTAGAATGTTAATATTATGAGTTTTGGGGATAAGGTAAGAATTGTGATTATTCATCCTAGATGGGCGATGGAGGAAAATGCTATGATTTTTCGTAGTTGGGTTTGATTTAGTCCGCCTCATCCTCCAGTGATAATAGATGTTAATCCTAATGTCACTATTAAGGGTGTGTTTATAGATTGGGCTGTTATTAATAGTAGGGATAGTGGTGCTAGTTTTTGTCAGGTAGTTAAGATTATGGCTGTTATTGTAGTGGCTCCTTGTAGTACTTCTGGCAATCAGAAATGGAATGGGGCTAATCCTAGTTTGATAGCTAGGGCTGTAGTGAGGATTGTACATGAGGGTACGTTTGATATTTGGGTGATGTCTCATTGACCTGTTTGTCATGCATTGGTGATACTAGAAGTTAGGATTAATGTTGAGGCGGCTGCTTGTGTTAGAAAATACTTAGTAGCTGCTTCGATTGCTCGGGGGTGATGTTGTTTGGCGATTAATGGGGTGATAGCTAGGGTGCTTATTTCTAGGCCTATTCATGCTAGGATTCAATGGTCGCTGGAGATTGTGAGTAGTGGGCCTATAATTAGGCTAGTAATAATGATTATGCTTGCATGTGGGTTCATTAGTATAGGAGGGATTTTAACCAACATTTTTGGGGTATGGGCCCAAGAGCTTAATTAGCTGACTTTACTAGGATATAGTATAATGGAAGTATGGGGAGTTTTGATCTCTCTGGTGTAGGTTCAATTCCTATTTTTCTAAGGAGACGAGGGGATTTTAACCTCTATTATTCACCCTATCAAGGTGGTCCTTTAATTCAGGCACGTGTCCTATGGTATTGGGGGGAGTCCTGACAAGGTGATTGGTATTGATATGTGTCAGAAGCATAGTGCTAGGGTGATTGGAAGGAAGTTTTTTCATAGGAGGTGCATGAGTTGGTCGTATCGGAATCGTGGGTAGGAGGTTCGAATCCATAGGAATCCTGCTGATAGTAGCATTGTCTTTGAGATCAGTGATAGGGTGAATAGTTCTGGAGTGTTATTGATGTGGGCGGGATTTAGAAATAGAATGGCGGTTAGAGTGTTTATTATTAGGATGTTTGAGTATTCTGCTAGGAAGAATAGGGCGAAAGAGCTGGCAGCGTATTCGACGTTAAATCCTGATACAAGTTCAGATTCGCCTTCGGTTAGATCAAATGGTGCTCGGTTAGTTTCAGCTAGTGTAGAAATATATCATATTGTTATTAATGGTCAGGAGGAGAATATTAAGTATATGGGTTCTTGTACTGTTGTAAATGTTTGTATGTTAAATCCCCCTGAAAAAAGGGTTATGGAGAGTAGGATGATTCCCAGGGTTACTTCGTATGAGATGGTTTGGGCTACAGCCCGCAGGGCACCCATTAGGGCGTATTTTGAGTTTGAAGCTCAACCTGATCATAGAATTGAGTAGGCTGTGAAGCTGGAAATGGAAATTAGAAATAAAAGGCCTAAGTTAAGGTCAGTTAATGGGAAGGGTATAGGGAGGGGGAGCCAAATTAACAGGGCTAGTATTAGAGCTATGATTGGTGAAATAGTAAATAATGTAATTGATGAATTTAGCGGGTAGATTGGTTCTTTAATAAATAATTTTATGCCGTCTGCTACCGGTTGAAGTAGTCCTTGTGGTCCTACGGTGTTAGGGCCTTTTCGAAGTTGTATATAGCCAAGCACTTTGCGTTCGATTAGAGTGAAGAAAGCTATGGCGATGAGGATGGGAATTATGTATATTAATGGGGATACTAGATTGGTGAGTAGTGTTTTCATAATTGGAAAGGGGAATTGAACCCCTGGATAAAGGGCTTAGGCCTTTTGCATTTATACCTGGCTCTGCCATCCCAATTAGGCCCTTTTTTAGGGCTGTGGTTTTTTGTCTTATTATTAGTTAAGTTGTTTTCACTAATGTAAGGTAAGGCTTGTTTTTAGTATGGGCCTTGTCTTTTCGGTCCTTTCGTACTAGAAAAGGCTCAAATTTATAGATAGAAACCGACCTGGATTGCTCCGGTCTGAACTCAGATCACGTAGGACTATTAATTGTTGAACAAACAAACCCTTGATAGCGGTTGCACCATCAGGATGTCCTGATCCAACATCGAGGTCGTAAACTCCATCGTCGATAGGGACTCTAGGATGGGATTGCGCTGTTATCCCTGGGGTAGCTTGGTTCGTTGATCAAGTATATTGGATCGTTTTGCCGGAAGCACTGTGGGCTGTGGGTCTAGGTTTAAAAGAGAATTCTTTTTTCGGAGGTTTTATTTTACTCCGAGGTCGCCCCAACCGAAAATATAAATCAGAAGTTGGTTTGATGTGGACCCGTAGGTGGGTGTTGGTGGTAGTTGATTTGTATTTGAAGTTCCACAGGGTCTTCTCGTCTTATAATGTTATTCCTGCTTTTGCACAGGAAGATCAATTTCACTGATTATTTGTAAGAGACAGATAGAACCTCGTTTGGCCATTCATTCTAGTCTTTATTTAAAAGACAAGTGATTACGCTACCTTTGCACGGTTAGGATACCGCGGCCGTTTAACAGTGTCACTGGGCAGGCATTACCCCTAATACTTGTGGTGCTAGGGGCTATGTTTTTGGTAAACAGTCGGGCTCGTTTATTTGCCTAGTTCCTTTTACAAATTTTAATCTTTCTTGTATGCGTTCCTGTGTTGGGTTAACAGTTGGGTCTATAGGGTGATTTAAAATGTTGTTGTTTTATAGTGATGGTTGTTAATAGTCAGTAGTTTGTCTGTTGTGACTTAAGCTAGCGCATAGAGAAGTTTTGTCTTCTTGTTACTCATTTTAGCATTAGTTCCTCTATTTAAGTAGAGTGGCTTAATATTATTAGGGGAAAAAATTTTTTGTTATTATTTAATAATAGATGTGGATGGGCTTTGACGCTTTCTTTGGTGGTGGCTGCTTTAAGGCCTACGGTTGTTGTATTTTGGTGTTTTGTCCTCCGTTATTAGGTTGTGTCCTTTTTCAATTGGGCTGTACCCCAATTGAATAAATCTTAAACTTTTCTTTTTACTTTAGGTTGTTTTTAGAAGGTTTAAGGTTGAACTTATATTCTTTTATTGAGCAACCAGCTATCACTAAGTTCGTTAGGCTTTTCACCTCTACTTATAGGTCTTTCCACTCTTTTGCCACAGAGACGGATTTAGCCTTGGTATGGCTGCCTTTAAGTAGCTCACTTAGTTTCGGGGGTTCATACTTTAGGGCTCTTTGCTTGAATATGCTGGCTAAATCATGATGCAAAAGGTATAAGGATTAATCTTTGCTTTTTGTGGCTTGGTGAATATTTCATTGTTTTTCATCTTTCCCTTGCGGTACTACTTCTATTGCTCCAATTGTCTTTTCTATCGCCTATACTAGGATGGTGAAAATGTTTTGGTTAGTTTTGGTGGGATAGTTTTGTTTGTTAAGGTTTTTGTTTTAGTTGGGCTAGGTTGTTGCTCAAAATAGTCCTGTTTTAATGTACATTTTTCAGGTGTAAGCTGAATGCTTTTGATTAAGCTATATTTTGGGTGTTCCAAGTACACCTTCCGGTGTACTTACCTTGTTACGACTTGCCTCATCTGTTTGTTTGTTGTGGGTTTATTTATGTTATTGAGTTGTTTGAGGAGGGTGACGGGCGGTGTGTGCGCACCTCAGGACCGGCTTAAGTTGGGCGCTCTGGTTCCAGCTTACTGCTAAATCCTACTTATGGGACTTATTTCAGAGTTCCTTTCCGTGAATTAATTTCTAGCATAGAAAATGTAGCCCATTTCTTCCATCTCAATTAGCTACACCTTGACCTGACTTGTTAACTTTTTAGTTATTTTGCTTACTTTTATATCCCTCATGGGGTAGGCTGGTGACGGTGGTATATAGGCGGGATTAGCAAGAGATGGTGAGGTGGATCGTGGATTATCGATTATAGAACAGGCTCCTCTAGGGGGGTTTGAGGTACCGCCAAGTCCTTAGAGTTTTAAGCGTTTTGCTCGTAGTTCTCTGGCGGATATTTTTGTGCGTTAAATATCTAAGTTTAGGGCTAAGCATAGTGGGGTATCTAATCCCAGTTTGTGTCTTAGCGATCGTGGGTTCAAATAATTCTATTACATTAAGGTTATTTTCATATTGAGGTAATGTATACTTTTACGTATGACAGTTGAGTGGAGGGTTTACCTTAATTTTTTAGATTATAATTTTAGTCACATTTTACGCCGATTTTCTGTTAATTTGAGTTTCTTGTATAACCGCGGTGGCTGGCACAGGATTGACCAACTCTGTTTGCTGTAACTAAGTCAAGCTTATGCTTATTGCTTAATTTTTATCACTGCTGAAATACCCTTGGGGGTGTGGCAGAGCTAGGTGTTTTGGGCTGTCATGGTGTGCCTGATACCTGCTCCTTTTGTCTGATAGGACTGTTGGGGCATTTTCACTGGTGTGCTGATACTTGCATGTGTAAGTTTGGCAAAAAATAACAGTAAGGCTAGGACCAAATCTTTGTGTTTTTGGGGTTTGTGGGTGACCCATCTTGGCAATTTCAGTGCCATGCTTTACGATAAGCTACAATAAC